TAGTGATGTCTCCCCATTCTTTCACAGAAAGAAAGACAGTAAGGCTTAGATCAAATAGGAAATATGGGTATCCAATAGATAGTTATCTATCTTGATGGTATATTTTTTTTTTGATATTTTTTGCTTATGAAAGAAAGGTAACAAAACAAACAATAGGTCTTACTATTCCCACATGTTCCATTAGGAGCATTCCTTTGCTATTTTCAAGGAAAAGGTGTGTGTATCGTATTTTTACTTAATACTTCCCAATTCTACCAGAAATCCTATAAAGAATCTGTTACGAGCGGATTCATTGAATTGGTTTATCAATAGCCTTAAGTCAGAATCCTATTTTGACTCTGCGCCATTGATTCTACTATGATTATTGATCAATAACGGAATAATTCCTTCATAGAAATAGGAGATATAATTCACATGGATATAGTAAGTCTCGCTTGGGCTGCTTTAATGGTAGTCTTTACATTTTCCCTTTCACTCGTAGTATGGGGAAGGAGTGGACTCTAGGTATATTAATAATTGATTGAGTAATCGATTGAGTAATCGAATTGTATCAATTGTTTAATTGATCGTTTTGCGAAGCTTTATTTTTAAAAAGCTTGTCTCTCTTTCCAAATTCTACTGGAAAAACAATAATGAATAAGAAAATACAATAATGAATAATAACCATTCGATCAAACAATGAATGATTACTATAGTTTAGTTGTATTTCAAAACTCAAATCTACGGAAATTTTTTCCAACCGAATTCCTCCTAAATATTCTATTTGGATAAACCAGTTCTTACCAGAATTATGGATATTACAATGAGAAAAAACCAATCCCTAGTTTTTTCTTTATTTGTTTCTCTCTTTCTTTACTTTCACTGTTCTAAGAACAAATCGTTCTGCTATTAGATTACGACGATACTTACTTTCTACTGGAAGTGACTAGTGGTTGTCCAAAGAGGTTCTACACATAATAAAATGTGATCTTTCTTCCGCTGAGCGATCCACCACATATCACACATTTAACATTTTAGACTCCTAGAGATTTTTTTATGCTTTTTTGACTCATCTCATGTCATGTTTAAGCATGAAAAATGGTCCGAGTCCCCTTTACTAATCTACTTCCTTTCAAAATCTGAAGAAGTTACCATAGAACTTCGTAAATGATCTGTTAATGGCTCAATCAATGACTTCTTGGGATGGGAAATCAAAAAAAAATTCCTTGGTTTTGTTTTCTTTTGCTATAGTATATTCCCATACTATTCTTCCTCTATTGATTCTTTCGATGGATCCCGGAACCTATATATAAAATTATAAGAAACCTAGGAATTAGAAGAATAGGCCTTCGATTATTTTGGGTTGATCGAAATCGAGTGGATGTAGCGAAAAAAAGAAATAGAATTAGACTGCTATTTCGATGTACTAGTCTACTATTTAGATTAGATGTACATCTAATACATCATATACATATTGTAAATTGATCTATATAAACCCTCCATTTAGATAAAGTCTATATCTGTATACAATACAACTATATATGATAATATCATTGTAATATTAGATAATATAAAATACTCTAAAGAGTGGTAGAAAGGACTATATATAGTCCTTTCTACCACTCTTTATGATTCCAACCAGATCATTTAAGACTTGGAATTTTCTTTTAATCCCTTTCTTTCATTTCTTCAATCATTGAAAAAAGGATTGATAAGAACTAATAATTCAGATTCAAATTAATCATTTTGACTGACTGTTTTTACGTAGATAATAAGTAAAAAAGCAGTAGGAACTAGAATGAACAGTGCAGTAGCAATAAATGCGAGAATATTGACTTCCATAATTTCATTATTTATTTTTTTTTCTTCGCAATAACTCGGGATGTAATCCCATAGAGATGAGAAATTTAACTTCTGTAAATTCATTGGGATGAATTGATCCTGATGATACCGAATCGGATCAATATTATGAATAACAATATCTGATCTATCAAATCGATTCATCGTCGAGAATTGAATAGTATAACATAGGAAGATCCTTTATCCATACCAATTCCGAAATGGGATTTTTTATTGGATCAGGAATCCCATTGCATTTTTCATCCTCTTCCCCTTTTTCTTTTCTATAACCTACTGTCTTCCTTATCTTATACAACTCTCCTTCCTGTGTATTATACTTACAATTATGAGGTATTATATGACCGGTATTCCATGGGTCACACACAGACCCAAACGAGGTGAGATGGAAAAAAAAAGGGGATTAAATAAAAAAGATCAAATATTCCAACAAATTTACTGAAAAGGGTCCTTGCTTGGTCTTTTCTTTTATTTTATTAGTATCCTCTTTCTTGTATTTATTTGTACTGGAACGCATACATCAAAAATGATGTCTGCAATTTGAATGAGAATGAGATAGATTGTTTACAATTAGTCATTGAGGATACACAAACAAAGTCAGAACTAGAAAAGGTCTGGTTTAACCTGAAAAGTACTCTGTCGAGGTAATTATGTTAAGTTCATTGTCCATCGTACAATAAACGAATACAATTTGTGTATGTACTCCCGGTAAAATAGGATCACTCTACTCCATTTCATGGATCAAGAACAATCGAAAAAGAAAGTAAGACGAGGATGGTATCTCTTAAAATACTGAATATAGTAATACCACCGATTGTACTAATGTACATATGATATGTCTCTCCTTTATCAACCGGGAGTAGTGGAAAGATTTGAAATTCCCGTATCTGTATTTGTGTGATGATAAATGCGAAATAAAAAACAAAAGAAATAAGGATCCCCACTGGGGATTAGATCTTGCTTCCTGTCCCCCTTTTCCGTGAAAAGAGAGAGATGAATTGATAAATTCACCGGATCCTAGTTCGGGACTGACGGGGCTCGAACCCGCAGCTTCCGCCTTGACAGGGCGGTGCTCTGACCAATTGAACTACAATCCCAGCGAGGTGTATGGCATACATATTCTTAATGTTACATATTCTTAATGTTACATATTCTTATGTAATCATAAGAACATTCTAGTCCTAGTCGTCGTATTGTAAGAAAGACAGGAATGATATACTGATATCATATCCACATATAATATGGGCTATAGTGAGAGCGACACGGATTACTAGTAACCAATAATTTTTTTACTGCCAAAAGTGGATAATCAATCTTTCAATGAGAAAAAAGAACTCAACTTTTTGTTTGCTTTTCATGATACTTTACTTAATTAAGTAAAGTATCATGAACTAGATCCTTAGAAAGATCAGAAAGAGAAAAATAGGGATAGAGAAAATAAAATTGACTCTTTCTCTTTATTTCTACGGATTAGGCATTTCCGTTTATGGAAGACAAATTGGTTATATCATATTCATGGAGCGGTGAATTATTGGGCCGAGCTGGATTTGAACCAGCGTAGACATATTGCCAACGAATTTACAGTCCGTCCCCATTAACCGCTCGGGCATCGACCCAGGAAGAATTCATTCTAGGCTTATTGATAATCTATGATCAACTTCCTTTCATAGTACCCTACCCCCAGGGGAAGTCGAATCCCCGCTGCCTCCTTGAAAGAGAGATGTCCTGAACCACTAGACGATAGGGGCATATACGCCCGACCGTCATCATACTATGATGATAGTATGAGCAGTTTTTTGGAATTGTCAATATAGTCTAATGGTATGACTAGATCCAAAAAGTCTTTCCTACTTTTATGTTATGATTTTATAGAATTTTTTTTTTTTTTCAAAAATTCAAAATAATAATCTTATCTACTTTTGGAGTAAATCCAATTTATTGTTCCTGAATGAACTCCTATGCATATAGGCATATATTATGTGCATATAGTACATATATACATATATACATACATGCAGTAGACTCATAATGGAAAATAAAAATGGCTAATTCATGAATTGAATAAAACGGCCCTTTTAACTCAGCGGTAGAGTAACGCCATGGTAAGGCGTAAGTCATCGGTTCAAATCCGATAAAGGGCTTTTTTTTTTTTCCACTAAACTCAAGTCTTAGCCTTCGTTTTTCAGCGGAAAATATCTCTATTATTTTTTCTAAAAAGAAAAGGATAACCACCATTATAATGAATTCTGATTATTCTGACTTATAGTTAAGTTAGGAAGTTGAACATTTATTGATTAGCAAAATGAAAAATTTCACGTATTAGGAGTAGTCCACCTGTAGTGACATAGTAGTCCTCCTCATGTCTCATTATTCACAAACTTTTTGTCCTGGGAAATAACAGAAATATTCTATAATAATATATCCAATTCCTATTATTAATCGACAAACCAAGGTGTTCTTATTTCTCCAATGTTCTTATCACACCCACTATCAAATTCTAAATAAAGAAAAAGTAAGTGGACCTGACCCATTGAATGATGACTATATCAGCTATTCTGATATTTAAATTCGATATAGATGAAATTGTATAAGCAGATTTCCTTTTATTTCCTTAGACCACGCAAAGCAAGAATTTGTCGATATTTACGATTTAATCTTCTTGTTACTGGATGCTCCATAGGAAGAAATCGCTATTTTTTTCTTCTACAAAGTTTATTTCTAAAATCTATTTTTCAATATCTTTCCTTGATTTCAGAATCAGATATTGTTTTGTTCTTCCGCCAATGCAATAGAGAACGAATGCGAGAAAAGGACTTTCATTTCCAGTCTACCATTATTTAATATTTAATTTTGTGGCAGGAAAAAATAGGAAATTTTCTTTTATTTTGGTTTGACCCGTTAAAAGATATACTCTGAAATATGAGTCATAGGACAATTCAGGATTCAAATGGTTATCAAATAAATGGTTATATAGTATAAGGACTAATCGAATCGAGCTCATGGATTTCCCATGGATTTACCTAGGTTGGTTTGTGGCCCAATAGAAAAAAAAAAAGAATTTGTATATTCGAAACCCATTGTAAAGGGGCATTGAACGAGAAATCGTCTATAGATAATCGAACTATCGTATGCCTTGGAAATGATATGAGGTGTTCGGAAATGGT